TCTTACCGATCTATTAGCAACAAGTAGATCTACACCAGGGGAATTAGTAATGTGTCAGGAGAAATTGGTACAAGAGGCCGTGGATACACTTTTTGATAATGGGATCCGCGGACAACCCATGAGAGATGGTCATAATAAAGTTTACAAGTCATTTTCCGATGTAATTGAAGGCAAAGAAGGAAGATTTCGTGAGACTCTACTTGGTAAACGGGTCGATTATTCGGGGCGTTCCGTCATTGTCGTGGGTCCTTTGCTTTCATTACATCAATGTGGATTACCTCGAGAAATAGCAATAGAGCTCTTCCAAACATTTGTAATTCGTGGTCTAATCAGACAAGATGTTGCTTCTAACACAGGGATTGCTAAAAGCAAAATTCGGGAAAAAGAACCTATTGTATGGGAAATCCTTCAAGAAGTGATGCAGGGGCATCCTGTATTGTTGAATAGAGCGCCCACCCTGCATAGATTAGGTATACAGGCGTTCCAACCTATTTTAGTGGAGGGGCGTGCTATTTGTTTACACCCATTAGTTTGTAAGGGCTTTAACGCAGACTTTGATGGGGATCAAATGGCTGTTCACGTACCTTTATCTTTGGAAGCTCAAGCGGAAGCTCGTTTACTGATGTTTTCTCATATGAATCTTTTGTCTCCAGCTATTGGGGATCCCGTTTCCGTACCAACTCAAGATATGCTTATCGGACTCTATGTATTAACGATCGGGAATCCCCGAGGTATTTGTGCAAATAGGTATAATCAATATAATTCTAATTGCAGAAACTATAAAAAGGAAACAGTTTACAAGAATAACTTTAAGTATACAAAAGAACCGTATTTTTCTAGTTCTTATGATGCACTTGGAGCTTATCGGCAGAAACGAATCCATTTAGATAGTCCTTTGTGGCTCCGGTGGAGACTAGACCAACGCGTCGTTGGCTCAAGAGAAGTTCCCGTCGAAGTTCAATATGAATCTTTTGGTAATTATAATGAGATTTATAAGCACTATCGAATAATAGGAAGTGTAAAAAGAGAAATTCGTTGTATATACATTCGAACTACTGTTGGTCATCTTTCTTTTTATCGAGAAATAGAAGAAGCCATACAGGGGTTTTGGCGGGCCTACTCATAGGCTATCTAACTCATGCTCTATATAAAAACTAAGAAATTCTATTAGTGATGCCCATAATCGTGGGAATTCGAGTCTCTCCAATTTCACCGGTATCATAATTTCTGAATTTCTGTGTGAATCAAAATTGAGGAAAGGAAGTTTTCGAATCACTGACCCAGGCCCATTGTGGAATCTTACTCAGCAGAATATGGAGGTCCTTATGGCAGAACGGACCGATCTGGTCTTTCACAATAAGGTGATAGATGGAACTGCTATGAAACGACTTATTAGCAGATTAATAGATCATTTCGGAATGGCATATACATCACATATCCTGGATCAAGTGAAGGCTTTGGGTTTCCAGCGAGCCACTGCTACATCTATTTCATTAGGAATTGATGATCTTTTAACAATACCTTCTAAGGGATGGTTAGTTCAAGATGCTGAACAACAAAGTTTTCTTTTAGAGAAAAACCATCATTATGGGAATGTACATGTGGTAGAAAAATTACGTCAATCCATTGAGATATGGTATGCTACAAGTGAATATTTGAGACAAGAAATGAATCCTAATTTTCGGATGACTGATCCCTCTAATCCAGTCCACCTAATGTCCTTTTCGGGGGCTAGAGGAAATGCATCTCAAGTACACCAATTAGTAGGTATGAGAGGATTAATGTCGGATCCTCAAGGACAAATGATTGATTTACCCATTCAAAGCAATTTACGGGAAGGGCTTTCTTTGACAGAATATATAATTTCTTGCTACGGAGCCCGCAAAGGAGTTGTAGATACTGCTGTACGAACATCAGATGCTGGATACCTCACGCGTAGACTTGTTGAAGTAGTTCAACACATTCTTGTACGTAGAACGGATTGTGGTACTATCCGAGGTATTTCCGTGAGTCCTCGAAACGGGATGACGGAAAAGATTTTTGTCCAAACACTAATCGGCCGTGTATTAGCAGACGATATATATATTGGTCTACGAAGCATTGCCACTCGAAATAAAGATATTGGAATTGGACTTGTTAATCGATTCATAACCTTTCGAGCACACCCAATATATATTCGAACCCCTTTTACTTGCAGGAGTACATCTTGGATCTGTCAATTATGTTATGGCCGGAGTCCTACTCATGGTGACCTGGTCGAGTTGGGAGAAGCCGTAGGCATTATTGCGGGTCAATCAATTGGGGAACCGGGGACTCAACTAACATTAAGAACTTTTCATACCGGCGGAGTATTCACGGGTGGTACTGCCGAACATGTACGAGCTCCCTCTAATGGAAAAATAAAATTTGATGAGGATTTGGTTCATCCCACACGCACCCGTCATGGGCATCCTGCTTTTCTATGTTTTATAGACTTGTATGTAACTATTGAGAGTCGAGATATTCTACATACTGTGAATATTCCAACAAAAAGTTTGATTTTAGTTCAAAATGATCAATATGTAGAATCAGAACAAGTGATTGCCGAGATTCGTGCCGGAACGTCCACTTTTCATTTTAAAGAGAGAGTTCAAAAACATATTTATTCTGAGTCAGAAGGAGAAATGCACTGGAGTACTGATGGCTATCATGCGACCGAATATCCATATAGTAATGTTCATTTCTTACCAAAAACAAGTCATTTATGGATATTAGCAGGAGGTCTATGCAGATCCAATATAGTGTCTTTTTCACTCCACAAGGATCAAGATCAAATGAATGCTAATTCTTTTTCTCTCGAAGAAAGATATATCTTTGATCTCTCACTGACTAATGATCAAGTAAGACATAAATTGTTGGATACTCTTGGTAAAAAAGATAGGGAAATTCTTGACTATTCAAAACCTTATCGAATCATATCCAAAAGTCATTGGAATCTCATAGAGCCTTCTACTTATATTCGTCAAGAGAATTCCTTGGCGAAAAAGCGAAGAAATAGATTCGTGATTCCCTTACAATATGATCAAGAACAAGAAAAGAAACTAATACCCTGTTTTGGTATTTCGATTAAAATACCTATAAATGGTATTTTACGTAAAAATAGTATTCTTGCTTATTTTGATGATCCGCGATACAGAAGAAGCAGTTCGGGAATTACTAAATATGGGATTGTCGAAGTAGATTCAATCGTAAAAAAAGAGGGTTTGATTGAGTATCGAGGAGCAAAAGAATTTAGTCCGAAATACCAAATGCAAATGAAAGTAGATCGATTTTTTTTCATTCCCGAGGAAGTGCATATCTTACCCGGATCTTCGCCCATAATGGTCCGGAACAATAGTATCATTGGAGTAGATACACGACTTGCTTTAAATAGAAATACAAGAAGTCGAGTAGGTGGATTAGTCCGAGTGGAGAGAAAAAAAAAAAGTATGGAACTTAAAATCTTTTCTGGAGATATTCATTTTTCTGGAGAGGTGGATAAAATATCTAGGCACAGTGGCATTTTGATACCACCAGGAATGGAAAAAAAAAATTCTAAAGGATCAAAAAAATTTAAAAATTGGATCTATGTCCAACGGATTACACCTACCAAAAAAAAGTATTTTGTTTTGGTTCGGCCCGTAGTCACATATGAAATAGCTGATGGGATAAATTTAGCAACACTTTTCTCTCAGGATCTCTTGCAGGAAAAGGATAATGTCCAACTTCGAATTGTCAATTATATACTTTGCAAGTCAATTCGAGGAATTTCTCACACAAGTATTCAATTAGTTCGGGCTTGCTTAGTATTGACTTGGGACCAAGAAAAAAAGAGTTCTATAGAAGAAGAGGTTCATGCTTCTTTTGTTGAAATAAGGGCAAATGATCTGCTTCGCGATTTCATCCGAATTGAGTTAGTAAAGTCCACTATTTCCTATACCGAAAAAAGGTATGATATGGCAGGTTCAGGATTTCTTTCCAATAATGAATTAGATCGTACCCATAGAAATCCTTTTGATTCCAAGGCGAAGATTCAATCATTTCCCCAACATCAGGGAACTCTTGGTACGTTGTTGAATCGAAATAAGGAATGCCAATCTTTCATAATTTTGTCATCATCCAATTGTTCTCGAATTAGCCCCTTCAATACTTCGAGTTCGAGATATAATAATGCGACAAAAGAATCGGATCCCATGACTCCAATTAGGGATTTGTTGGGTCCTTTAGGTACTATTGTGCCTAAAATAGTCAATTTTTGTTCATCTTACTATTTAAGAACTTATAATCAAGTCTTTTTAAAGAAATATTTTTTATTTGACAATTTTCAACAGACTTTCCAAGTACTTCAAGTACTTCCATTTCAATACTGTTTCCTAGATGAAAATAGTAGGATTTATAATCCCGATCCATGCAGTAACATCATTTGGAATTCATTCCATTTGAATTGGTGTTTTCTCCATCACGATTCTTGTGAAGAGGCATGGACAATAATTAGCCTTGGACAATTCCTTTGTGAAAATGTATGTCTATTGAAATACGGATCACGCATAAAAAAATCTGGTCAAATTTTCATTGTTCATGTTGACTCTTTAGTTATAAGATCAGCTAAGCCTTATTTGGTCACTCCAGGAGCAACTGTACATGGCCATTATGGGGAAACCTTTTCTGAAGGAAATACATTAATTACATTTATATATGAAAAATCGAGATCTGGTGACATAACGCAAGGTCTTCCAAAAGTGGAACAAATCTTAGAAGTTCGTTCAATTGATTCAATATCGATGAACCTCGAAAGAAGAATTGAAGGTTGGGACGAACGTATCCGAAGGATTCTTGGGATCCCCTGGGGATTCTTGATTGGAGCTGAACTAACCATAGCCCAAAGTCGTATCTCTTTGGTTAATAAGATCCAAAAGGTTTATCGATCCCAGGGGGTACAGATCCATAATAGACATATAGAGATTATTGTACGTCAAGTAACATCAAGAGTTTTGGTTTCAGAAGATGGAATGTCTAATGTTTTTTTACCTGGGGAATTTATTGGATTGTTGCGAGCAGAGCGAGCAGGACGCGTTTTGGACGAAGCGATCTGTTATCGGGCAATCTTATTGGGAATAACGAAGTCATCTCTGAATACTCAAAGTTTCATATCCGAAGCGAGTTTTCAAGAAACTGCTCGAGTTTTAGCAAAAGCTGCTCTACGAGGTCGTATTGATTGGTTGAAAGGCCTGAAAGAGAACGTTGTTTTGGGGGGGATTATACCAGTTGGTACCGGATTCAAAAAATTAGTACATCGTTCAAAGCAAGACAAAAACATTCATTTGAAAATCAAAAGGAAGAATCTATTCGAGTTGGAAATGAGAGATATTTTGTTATACCATAGAGAATTATTTTGTTCTTGTTCCCCAAATACTTTCCATGAGACATCAGACCAATCATTTACTAATTCCTAACAAGAGGTTCATTCTTTTTACTTTAACTTTCTGGTCCGATTATGGATTTCGCAATCAATGAAATAAAAAAGAAAGAATGAAGACTTGGGTCGTAGATCAAGGGTCAATCCTGGTAGGTAGAAGGTTCCGTCGGAACAATTATTTATTTCACAGGGTAATGAATCTCTTTGAAAAAAAGAAAAAAAGAAAAAGAGAAAGTGTGGGAAAATGGGAAGACGATATTGGAACATCAATTTGGAAGAAATGATGGAAGCAGGAGTTCATTTTGGTCATGGTACTAATAAATGGAATCCTAGAATGGCTCCTTACATCTCTGCAAAGCGTAAAGGTATTCATATTCCAAATCTTACTATAACTGCTCGTTTTTTATCAGAAGCCTGCGATTTAGTTTTTGATGCAGCGAGTAGGGGAAAAAAATTCTTAATCGTTGGTACCAAAAAGAAAGCAGCGGATTTAGTAGCATCAGCAGCAATAAGGGCTCGATGTCATTATGTTAATAAAAAATGGCTTGGTGGTATGTTAACGAATTGGTCTACTACAGAAACAAGACTTCAGAAGTTCAGGGACTTAAGAGCAGAACAAAAGATGGGGAAACTCAATCGTCTCCCCAAAGGAGATGCAGCAATGTTGAAGAGAAAGTTATCTACCTTGCAAACATATCTGGGTGGGATCAAATATATGACGGGATTGCCCGATATTGTAATTATCGTTGATCAGCAAGAAGAATATACGGTTCTTCGAGAATGTGTCATTTTGGGTATTCCGACGATTTGTTTAATCGATACAAATTGTGACCCAGATCTTGCAGATATTTCTATTCCGGCCAACGATGATGCTATAGCTTCGATTCGATTGATTCTTACCAAATTAGTATCTGCAATTTGCGAGGGCCGTTCTAGTTATATAAAAAATGGTTGATTATCTTATCATTTAAGAAGAAGAAAGAATAAGATTAGTTTGTTTTTGGTGAACTCTCTTTGATTGTTACTATTTTGGTTTGCATCTTTTGGAGTTTGAACTATGTTTTGAATATTGAATAATATTTAAAAGATAAAATGATTGGTATTTTTTTTTATGTGATTTCTCGGTATCCGAAATATACGATTCATAACTTAAATTCATGAATGAACATAGATGAATTGAGAAAGAGATGGTTGAATCAAAATAATTACTTTTTTGAAGTTCGATTTCTGTTAGAGGACAATATGAATGTTATACCATGTTCCATTAAAACACTCAAAGGATTATACGATATATCAGGTGTAGAAGTAGGCCAACATTTCTATTGGCAAATAGGAGGTTTACAAATTCATGCCCAAGTACTTATCACTTCTTGGGTTGTAATTGCTATCTTATTAGGTTCAGTCATCCTAGCTGTTCGGAATCCACAAACCATTCCGACCGACGGTCAGAATTTCTTCGAATATGTCCTTGAATTTATTCAAGACTTGAGCAAAACTCAGATTGGAGAGGAGTATGGTCCTTGGGTTCCTTTTATAGGAACGATGTTCCTATTTATTTTTGTTTCTAACTGGTCAGGTGCTCTTTTACCTTGGAAAATCATAAAGTTACCTCATGGGGAGTTAGCTGCGCCCACGAATGATATAAATACTACTGTTGCTTTAGCTTTACCCACATCAGTGGCATATTTCTATGCGGGTCTTAGCAAAAAAGGATTGGGATATTTCGGGAAATACATTCAACCAACTCCAATACTTTTACCAATTAATATTCTAGAAGATTTCACAAAACCTTTATCTCTTAGTTTTCGACTTTTCGGTAATATATTGGCTGATGAATTAGTGGTTGTTGTTCTTGTTTCTTTAGTGCCTTCAGTAGTTCCTATACCTGTCATGTTTCTTGGATTATTTACAAGTGGTATTCAAGCTCTTATTTTTGCAACTTTGGCTGCGGCTTATATAGGTGAATCCATGGAGGGTCATCATTGACTAACTTTGGAAATAGTCTTTTTTGAAGCTTATCCCAATTCAAGCAATGCGGGGGGCTCAATATAATCCACTGGGTTGGAGAATAAAATGCAAATAGCTACATGTATGTATATATGAAGAAAGATATATGATATTGCAGAATTTGGAAGAGAAAGGAAGGGTTGGGGATCCTACTACATATATGTATATGTAATGCCTATGAGTATCAATCCTTGTGTATGTTTCGAAGAATGGTTCCAGAATACGATTTAATAGAATAAAAAGTGCAGGTGATTTACGTTAATGGAAGAATAAAAGTATATGTTATTTACTAGTTAGATAGTAATTACCCCTAGTCTCTTTTTTTTTCTAGCCCACTGCATTTAGATGAATTCCCATATCAGTTTTGTCTTTGATTGTGATGATTGTGAATTGAATGAAAGAAAGAGAAAGAATAGAATAGTTTCTAAACAAGGAAACGCAATGACTAAAACCGTATACATATCTATTTCCATAAGGTAGAAAGGAAAAACGGTATATCGAAGTAGTTCTGACAATTCAGTAATATTCTGAATTCCATTTGGAGCTTTTAGCTACTTCGACCCAATATATTTTAGTGATAAAGATCAAAAAAGAAAAAATAAGTGTAGTAAAAGTAAAAGTAGAAGTAGAAAAAGAAGTAGATTAAGTACTAATTCATTGGTTGGCTGTATCATTAACCATTTCTTTTTTTGGTGCGAGGAACTTACCATGAATCCACTTATTTCTGCTGCTTCCGTTATTGCTGCTGGATTGGCTGTAGGGCTTGCTTCTATTGGACCTGGGGTTGGTCAAGGTACTGCTGCGGGCCAAGCCGTAGAAGGTATTGCGAGACAACCAGAAGCAGAGGGTAAAATACGAGGTACTTTATTGCTTAGTCTGGCTTTTATGGAAGCTTTAACAATTTATGGACTGGTCGTGGCATTAGCTCTTTTATTTGCAAATCCTTTTGTTTAATGTTTCATTTCATCGTAGAATAAAAATGTAAAAAAAAAAAAAGAAGAATAAAAACATAACCATAACTAAGAAATTTGAGAATTCTCAAATTCCATTAAGAATAATAAGCGGAGTGATACAAAAAGAACTCTGTTCTTTGTTAGTCCTATCTATAAGGGGAGAGCATATGAAAAATATAACCGATTCTTTTGTTTCCGTGCGGCACTGGCCATCCGCTGGGAGTTTCGAGTTTAATACCGATATTTTAGCAACAAATCCAATAAATCTAAGCGTAGTGCTGGGTGTATTGATTTTTTTTGGAAAGGGAGTGTGTGCGAGTTGTGTATTTCAAGAATAGGTTGGATTTCACCGGCTGCACTTTCTTTATATTTATGTATTCTTTTTTCTAGCAGAAATAGGAACTAAAGGGTGCACAATCTCGACGAATTACTTCGGAATTGGATTTTATTCAGAGATCGTATGTAAGAACCATAGCATTTCGTGACTAATTGATAAATGAACTTTGATTCTCTTCTCTATCAACCAATAATGTCGAGGTCTTTTACATGGTTAAAGATAAATTGTTTGAAGTCCAGGCACAGCATAGTATGGTACTCTTTCTACCGCTACGTTAGTAACAAAAAGGTTTAAAGATGATAAAAAAGGAATAATTGGGAATTTATCCGATGTAGAACACTCATATGGATAAAATTATTTAAACCATTAACTGGAAAGATGGGTATCTCCCCCCCCTTTTTTTTTATCCACTGCCGAATCGACGACCTATGTATTGTATTTGTATAAAAAAGAGAATTTTTTGGATGAAAAAAATCGAAATCTCATTCTAATAATTTCTAATAAGAATGAGAATGAAGTTCAGAATTCTATTCAATTCTATTTCTATTCTATTATCTATTAGAATTTTGATCTAATTTATCATAGCATATAAAGAAGAAAGAATAGAATTTTTTTTTAAATCTTTTTTTTCTTTTTGGAAATAAGTTGTAAATAAAGAACAAATAAAGAAACAACTTTGCTGACAATTTTTTCTTTTTTGTCTGGTCTGAAGAGTCCTCCTAAGATTCTGATGTTAGATAAGTTTCGATATACGAACAGAAAAGAGAGGATAGGCTCATTCCGTTCAAAGATATGGGAATGCCCATCAATCAAAGAAAAGAGAAAAGAAACAATTGAGCGTGAGAGCCAAATGAATCGAAAGGTTCATGTTTGGTTCGGGAAGAGATATGATAGTTGTGAAATTAATGGAAAGATAATCTACTTTCATTAAATGATTTATTAGATAAGCGAAAACAGAGGATCTTGAGTACTATTCGTAATTCAGAAGAATTACGTAGAGGAGCCATTGAACAGCTCGAAAGAGCTCGGGTTAGATTACGGAAAGTGGAAATCGAAGCAGATGAGTATCGAACGAATGGATACTCCGAGATAGAACGAGAAAAAGTAAATTTGATTAATGCTACTTGCAATAGTTTGGAACGATTAGAAAATTACAAAAATGAAACTCTTTTTTTTGAAAAACAAAGAGCAATTAATCAGGTCCGACAACAAGTTTTGCAACAAGCCTTACAAAAAGCTATAGGAACTTTGAATAGTTGTTTGAATAGC